GTTCGAGTATAAGAACTCGCATTAATGGCATTGATTTAATTAGAAAAGGAAGATCTAATGATTTCGATGGAAAGAAAAAATACAGACATTTATGGGTTCAATGCGAAAATTGTTATGGATTAAATTATAAGAAAGTTTTTAGGTCAAAAATGAATATTTGTGAACAATGTGGATATCATTTGAAAATGAGTAGTTCAGATAGAATCGAACTTTCGGTTGATTCGGGCACTTGGGATCCTATGGACGAAGACATGGTCTCTATTGACCCCATTGAATTTCACTCGGAAGAGGAACCTTATAGAGATCGTCTCGATTCATATCAAAGAAAGACAGGTTTAACTGAGGCTGTTCAAACAGGCATAGGTCAACTAAATGGGATTTCCATAGCAATTGGGGTTATGGATTTCCAGTTCATGGGAGGTAGTATGGGATCCGTAGTAGGCGAGAAAATCACCCGGTTGATCGAATATGCTACTAATAGATCTCTACCTGTTATTATAGTGTGTGCTTCTGGAGGAGCACGCATGCAAGAAGGAAGTTTGAGCTTGATGCAAATGGCTAAAATATCTTCCGCTTTATATGATTATCAATTCAATAAAAAGTTATTCTATGTATCAATCCTTACATCTCCTACAACCGGTGGAGTAACGGCCAGTTTTGCTATGTTGGGAGATATCATTATTGCTGAACCCAATGCTTACATTGCATTTGCGGGTAAAAGAGTAATTGAACAAACATTGAATAAGACAGTACCCGACGGTTCACAAGCGGCTGAGTATTCATTCCATAAGGGCTTATTTGATCCAATCGTACCACGTAATCCTTTAAAAGGTGTTCTGAGTGAATTATTTCAGCTACACGGTTTCTTTCCCTTGAATCAAAATTCAAGTAGAGCGCTAGGCTCAGGTATTTGTAGCGAACTTTAGTTCATCGGAATCAAAGTCAAAATAAGAAGAGTGGGGTTTTCTTTAGTAACATAAGTTCTATAGGAAGTTTCGGATAATTACTTTTTTTTTATCCATATTTTTTATCCTACCCCTATTCATGATTAGTAATCAGCAACTCTCTATCAAGAGGAAAAGAGTGAATTCTTCCTTCCGCGGAAAGGAATTGGGAAAAAATTCAAAAGAATTTCATGTTCCCTTCTTTCATATTAATATATATCGTATTAATAATATATAAATAGACCGTATTAATCTATATATATTAATCTATATATATAGATTAATTCAAATCTATTATCTATTAAGGGAAGTGTTGTATATTTTTTTTATCTCCCGAGAACTTACATTTTGACTATGAATTCCTGTTGGGTCGGATTCTAACGAATCCTTAGGAAACTCGTAAGAAACTCTTTATTAGAAGGGCGGTAGGACAAGAATAATAAAGCAGATTATCAGCCATATATTTCTTGTAGAAAGATAATATAGGGACACTTATTTAGCTCTACATTCCTTGCACTTATTATATATATATACTTAATAATACTTATAATAGATATACTTATCATAACATAAGATATCTTTATAACAGGTACAAATATTAAATCGAGGTACCCATTCTATGACAGATCTCAATTTACCCTCTATTTTTGTGCCTTTAGTGGGCTTAGTGTTTCCTGCAATTGCAATGGCTTCTTTATCTCTTCATGTTCAAAAAAACAAGATTGTTTAGATCTGATAGGGAAAAATTTCATCAATTTATTTCAACACTTGGACTTGGATCATAGATATCTATTTAGTGGAATATGGTACGACATGTGGCTCCTTCCGAGCACAAATAAAAAAGTGGTTATGCATGCGGATACATGATATATGGATAAATCCATATGCATGTATATGTGGGGATAGCGGTTTTAAAATGGATCAGCGGATATCTGAAATAGAAAGTCAACGTATCTATATTATGTAGATATACATAGTGGTATCATATGAAGGGGATGTTATTATTTTATATCTAACCAATTCGATGAATTACTCCTAATAGTTCACATCATAATAGTGCTAGTTGATGAGAGTGACTTCGGGAGCAAAACAAAAAAAAAAAAGTAAAATCAAATTCATTTGGCTTATTCCCTTCTCTCAATTCCAATAGGGTGCAACTGGATCTAGTATGAACTATCGATCAGAACGTATATGGGTAGAACTTATAACGGGGTCTCGAAAAACAAGTAATTTCTGCTGGGCCTGTATCCTTTTTTTAGGTTCACTAGGGTTCTTATTGGTTGGAACTTCCAGTTATCTTGGTAGGAATCTGATATCCTTATTCCCGTCTCAGCAAATAATTTTTTTTCCACAAGGAATCGTGATGTCTTTCTATGGGATCGGGGGTCTGTTCATTAGTTCCTATTTGTGGTGCACAATTTCGTGGAATGTAGGTAGTGGTTATGATAGATTCGATAGAAAAGAAGGAATAGTGTGTATTTTTCGTTGGGGATTTCCTGGAAAAAATCGTCGCATCTTCCTTCGATTACTTATGAGAGATATCCAATCGATCAGAATAGAAGTTAAAGAGGGTCTTTATCCTCGACGTGTCCTTTATATGGAAATCAGAGGCCAGGGCGCCATTCCCTTGACTCGTACTGATGAGAATTTTACTCCACGAGAAATTGAACAAAAAGCTGCGGAATTGGCCTATTTCTTGCGCGTTCCAATTGAAGTATTTTGAAATGAACTGAAAGAATGAATGCTTTCTCAGTATGAGAGAAGGAACCCCCTTATTTAATATAACTGAAGTTTCTTCGGAACGTTCATTCGAGCAAAACATGTTAGATTCTATTTACCCCGTTCCGTTGGTAATCCTTCCGTGGCCATAGACCATAGAATAAAGCAGGCGGACGTATACGGAACAACCATAATAAGAAGCAATTTTGGTCGACCAAAACGATTTTTGATGCATATAGAACTCAATTCTACTAGTAACAAGTCTAATAAGTATGTATTCATCACACATATCAGAGCACTTCGGAATACAGTACATAATTTCTTCCCTTTTTAGGGCCAATACTTTGAATTGATACATTCGATACAGATGTATCATATCTCGTTAATTATCTTTCTTTTGTCAATCGATGTTTCTTTTTTGATCTTAGCTCTTTGATGACCAAACGCTTAGATTTTTCATAACTATCTCTCTCGTTTTGCCACCCATTTCGGATTTCATTATTAATATTCTTCAGAAATATCCCTTCAATTATTCCTGGGTTGAGGGTAGCCAGTGAGAAATATTTCGAAAAAAAAAATAATTGAGGGGAGTTCTTTCGTCTAGAAATCCAAATAATATTCATTATGTCAAGTGGTTCTTTTGGGCATTCATCGAAAGAACAAATGAGGATATAATTGGTGCGAATTTGACCAACTGAGATATCTGGGAAAAATATTTGATTATTTCTTCATTCGAAACGGACCCTTATTCTATTTCTATATTCTTTTTAGATCCAAGGACTAAACAATTCAAAAAAAAAAAAAAAAGGAATAGATCCATAGGTTCCATACCTTGTTATAGAACTCATGCTTCATAGAAATATCGGATCAGATAGAGTCGGCGAATGAAGCGGGTTCATTAACAATTCACAGATTCAAAGTGTCAAAAAAGAAAGCATTGACTCCCCTCCCATATCTTGCATCTATAGTCTTTTTGCCCTGGTGGATCTCTCTCTCATTTAATAAAAGCCTGGAACCTTGGGTTACTAATTGGTGGAATACCGGACAATCCGAAACTTTTTTGAATGATATTCAAGAAAAGAACGTTCTAGAAAGATTTATAGAATTAGAACAACTATTCTTGTTGGATGAAATGATAAAAGAGTACCCGGAGACACAGATACAAAAGCTTCGTATAGGAATCCACAAAGAGACGATACAATTGGTCAAAATGCACAATGAAGATCATATCCACATCATTTTGCATTTCTCGACAAATATAATCTGTTTTGCTATTCTAAGTGGTTATTCTATTCTGGGTAATGAAGAACTTGTCATTCTGAATTCGTGGGTTCAGGAATTCCTCTATAGCTTAAGCGACACAATAAAGGCTTTTTCTATTCTTTTATTAACTGATTTATGTATCGGATTCCACTCACCCCGTGGTTGGGAAATAATGATTGGTTCGGTCTACAAAGATTTTGGATTTGCTCATAACGATCAAATTATATCTGGTCTTGTTTCCACTTTTCCAGTCATTCTAGATACAATTTTGAAATATTGGATCTTCCATTATTTAAATCGTGTATCTCCTTCACTTGTAGTGATTTATCATTCAATGAATGAATGAATGAAGAACTCATTTGATCTGCTGATATCAATCAAATCATGATGCTACTTCGTACATAAACAAACCATTTTGAAGCTTACTCACTCTTTATACTTCTACCCACCCAGGGGATTCCTCCTATATTTCAGTACAATTATTCCAGTACAATGGCAGAATCGTGGATAGGGAACTATACTAGCTACCTACCTAATTTATTGTAGAAATTTCCGGGATCAATGATTGGACCATGCAAAATAGAAATACCTTTTCTTGGGTAAAGGAAGAGATGACTCGATTCATTTCCGTATTGATCATGATATATGTAATAACGCGGACATCTATTTCAAACGCATATCCCATTTTTGCGCAGCAGGGTTATGAAAATCCACGAGAAGCAACTGGGCGTATTGTATGTGCCAATTGCCATTTAGCTAATAAGCCCGTGGATATTGAGGTTCCACAAGCTGTGCTGCCTGATACTGTATTTGAAGCAGTTGTTCGAATCCCTTATGATATGCAACTGAAACAAGTTCTTGCTAATGGTAAAAAGGGGGCTTTGAATGTAGGGGCTGTCCTTATTTTACCCGAGGGATTCGAATTAGCTCCCCCCGATCGTATTTCTCCCGAGCTGAAAGAAAAGGTGGGCAATCTGTCTTTTCAGAGTTATCGCCCCACTAAAAGAAATATTCTTGTGGTGGGTCCTGTTCCTGGTCAGAAATATAGTGAAATCGTCTTTCCCATTCTTTCTC